CCGAGCTTTTTCGAGTTGTTCAAGGGTCCCTCTACGCAATTCTTCCGAATTTCGAATAGTACTTAAGATCCTCTGTTTTCGATTATCTAATAAATCTTTTAATGAAAGTAGATTATCTTGCTATTAAGTTTACAACTTTTATGATCTCTTCCCGAACCAAACATGAATCTTTCGATTCATTTGGCTCTCACGCTCCTTTTTTTCTTTTTTGCTATGTATTCTGGTTATTTCCATATCTTTTTTTTATGTAAAGAGCCTATCCTCTATCCTCTTTTCTCTTTGTATTTCAATATACCGAAACGTATATAAGACTAGATAAATATTAAGAGGACTCTTCCGACTAGATAAAAATCTATCATGGTCAGCAAAGTTGTTTCTTTATTTGTGTTTGCTCTGTTAGTTAACAATTTCAATTTCATTAAGAAAAACGAAGTAAATAAATGGAAAATGAAAATTGCTAGAATTCTTTTTCTTTCCTTAAATCCAAAAAATTGCTCTTTTTTTTATACACAGGTCGTCGATTCGGCATTGGAAAAAGGGCAGGGTGCCCTTCTAGTAAATAGTTCAAACCATTTTATCGATATGAGTGTTCTATATCAGATAAATTCTACACTAGCTATTTCCCGTTTAAAGTATTTGGATACTATACTAATAAAGCATTTCAATACTAATATAGTTGTAGAAAGAGTACCCCTTTTTGCCTGGACTTCAAGCAGTTTAGCTTTAACCGTGTTAATGGTCTCACATTATTGGTCTATAGAGAATCAAAGTAAATTTACCAATGAGTCGCGAAATGCTATGGTTCTTCCATATGATTTCTGAAGTTATTCAGAAGTAATTCGTGGAGATCGTGCACCTTTTTATCCCAAAACAAAAATACTAAAAAATATTCTAAAGTGCAGCCGGATAGATCCAATCTATTCTTGAAATAGACAACTCGCACACACTCCCTTTCCAAAAAAAATCAATACGCCAACCACTACAGTTAGATTTATTAGATTTGTTGCTAAAATATCGGTATTAAGCCCGAAACTACCAGCGAATGGCCAGTGAGCTAAAAAAACAAAAGAATGGGTTACATTTTTCATATGCTCTCCTCTTATAGATAGGACGAACAAAGAAGAAAGTTTTTCGATCACTTACTTCGCTCGCCCTTTTTTTATCGGTTTTTTTAATGCAATTTTTTTTTTTAATGCAAATAGATTCAATCTAATAATTTCTTTTAGATTAAGTCTTAGGTCTCGTTTGATCTGTGAAAGATCTCCTTTGTTAAAATGTTCCCAAAATTCCGAAAATAAAAGGAAAAAGACTTTCCACTATCCTAAACTAAGGATGGGAAGGAAGAGGGCGAGCATATCTTCTACCTAAATTGATCATGCTCAAATCAACCTTTCCCGGGGTATTGTCTGTCCCGATAAATAAAAAATTCCTGGAATAATATAATAAATAAAAGTATTGATATACTTGGAATTACAGAAGCAAATACCAATTTCCTAAAAAAAGAAAAAAGTATCTAATCTAAAGGACTTATTTTCTTTTTTAGGATTAAACAAAAGGATTCGCAAATAAAAGCGCTAGTGCCACAACCAGTCCATAAATAGTTAAAGCTTCCATAAAAGCTAGACTAAGCAATAAAGTACCTCGTATTTTCCCTTCTGCTTCTGGCTGTCTCGCAATACCCTCTACAGCTTGTCCTGCAGCAGTACCTTGACCAACTCCAGGCCCAATAGAAGCAAGCCCTACGGCCAATCCAGCAGCAATAACGGAAGCAGCAGCAATTAGTGGATTCATGGTGAGTTCCTCGTGTCAAAAAAAAAAAATGGTTAAGGATACAATCAACCAAGAAATTTTGACTTTTCACTTCTAAGCTCTATTGAGTAGAAGTAACTAAAAAGTACAAATTGAAATGATAATCTAAATCGTCCGAACTACTTCGAGATCTCGTTTTTTGTTTCTAATCATTGGAGGTTTGTGTAAATCCATATGTTTTTCATTATTCTATTTTTCTTTCTTTCCAACCAACCACCCTTTCATTCTATTTTTTTTTTTACTCTTCGATATCCTTGAGTTCCCATTTTTTCCCCTTCATCTAATCCATAATAAAAGACGAAATACAGGAAGAACCCCTACTGAAATCGAACTAATCCAAATCCAATAGGAATCAAATCAAGATATACAATTGATAACAATATGCTGCATAGAACTGGATATGGAATCCAATTCCGGAATTCTATATATTGGATTAGATAATGAATCTAACTTAGAAATAAATAAAATCCTATATACATTTGTTTCTTCTATTTTGTTTGCGTATTTTCTTATTTTCTAGTGAATCCAATTCCAAAATCATTCCTTAGAAAGCCGCGCAAAAGATGAATGTCTTATAGACATTAAGGATATAGATCTAACCGGATTCCGCCCCCCTGAATGCATATATAATTTAACAATTCCGTAATATAGTCTATTCTCTCTCCTATAACTCTAGGTTATATATTCATACGCATTTCGAACTAGTTAGTTTTCTAACCTGGAGGATTATCTGGAACCATGCATGAATTGGGCTAAGCTAAAAAAAAAAAAGACTATTTCGAAAATTAGTTAATTCAATGATGACCTTCCATGGATTCACCTATATAGGCTGCGGCTAACGTTGCAAAAATAAGAGCTTGAATACCGCTTGTAAATAATCCAAGAAACATGACCGGTATAGGGACTACTAAGGGGACTAAAGAAACAAGAACAACAACGACTAATTCATCCGCCAATATATTTCCGAAAAGTCGAAAACTAAGCGATAATGGTTTTGTGAAATCTTCTAGGATGTTAATTGGTAAAAGGATTGGGGTTGGTTTAATATATTTCTCGAAATAACTCAATCCTTTTTTGCTAAGACCCGCATAAAAATATGCCGCTGATGTGAGTAAAGCTAAAGCTACAGTCGTATTTATATCATTCGTGGGCGCTGCTAATTCCCCATGGGGTAACTCTATAATTTTCCAAGGTAAAAGAGCACCCGACCAATTCGAAACAAAAATAAAAAGGAACATAGTTCCAATAAAGGGAACCCAGGGACCATATTCTTCTCCAATCTGAGTTTTGCTCAAATCGCGAATAAACTCAAGGACATATTCGAAGAAATTCTGACCGTCGGTTGGGATGGTTTGTGGATTCCGAACAGCTATGATAACTGAACCTAGCAAGATAGTAATTACGACCCAAGAAGTGATGAGTACTTGGGCATGAATTTGGAAACCTCCTATTTGCCAATAGAAGTGTTGGCCTACTTCTACGCCTGATATATCATACAACCCCTTGAGTGTTTTAATGGAACATGGTGTAATATTCATATTGTCCTCTGATAAAAATTGAACTTCAAAAAAGGAATTCTTTTGATTCAACCATCTCTCTCTCAACTCAGCAACTTGAAGTGTTAGTATTAATCTTATATTTAGGATACCAAGAAATCATATCAAATGATAATATATATCAATACCCTCTAATATATATCAATATTCCCCTTCTTTTATCTATGCAAAACAAAAAAAAAATAGTAACTGATCCCGTAAATCTACGTAGTTGCTTAAGAATTAACTTAATCAACGATTTCTTATATAGAGAGAACGGCCCTCACAAATTGCAAATACTAATTTGTTAAGAATCAATCGAATTGAAGTCATAGTGTCATCGTTGGCAGGAATCGATATATTCGCGAGATCTGGGTCACAATTTGTATCGACTAAAGAAATAGTAGGAATCCCCAAAATGGCGCATTCCCGAAGAGCTATATACTCTTTTTGCTGATCAAGGACGATCACAATGTCAGGCAACCTCGTCATATATTTAATCCCGCCGAGATATCTTTGCAAGGTAGATAATTTTCTCTTTAAGATTGCCACATCTCTTTTGGGGAGATGGTGGAATTTTCCCATCTTTTCTTCCGCTCTTAAGTCTCTAAATTGAGAAAGTCTAGTTTTGGTAATCGACCAATTCGTTAACATACCACTGAACCACTTTTTATTAACATAATGACAACGAGACCTTATTGCAGCTGATGCTACTAAATCCGCTGCTCTTTTTTTGGTACCAACAATTAAGAAGCTTTTTCCCTGACTTGCTGCATCAAAAACTAAATCACAAGCTTCTGATAAAAAACGAGCCGTTCTAGCGAGATTTGTGATATGAGTACCTTTACGCTTTGCCGAGATGTAAGGGGCCATTTTAGGATTCCATTTCTTAATACCATGACCAAAATGAACTCCCGCTTCTATCATCTCTTTCAAATTGATGTTCCAATATCTTCTTGTCATTTTTTCCACACTTCCCTTTTTTTTTTTTCTTTTTTTCGTCTTACCATTACGGAATTGATTTCTTTTTGAAGATTAAGAAAGAGCCGAAATATCTTGAAATAAATAATAATTGTTCCGATGGAACCTTCTACTCAGAATTGGCCATTGATACATCATATAAACAAAGCCTTAATAAATTAACTGACTTCTTTTATTTAGTAAAATAGGAAAATACAAAATCGAAAATCAGACCTGTTAGCATTCTAAGGTCAAAAGTATAGTTTCAATTAAAGTAAAAAAAAAAATATTCTTTATATATCCTTAAATCGTATAAATGGGAGTAAATGGGGGTTCTGATGTCTCATACAAATTGTTTGTTACCTCAGAATCAGAAGAAACTAATTCTGTATGGAGAAACAAAATATCTCTCATTTGCGACGTGAATAGATTTTTTTTTTGAATTTCGAAATAAAGGTTCTTGTCTTGTGGGAAACGATGCACAAATTTTTGGAATCCGGTGCCAACAGGTATAATTCCCCCCAGAACTACGTTTTCTTTCAGGCCTTTCAACCAATCAATACGACCTCGTAGGGCAGCTTTTGCTAAAACTCGAGCCGTTTCTTGAAAACTTGCTTCAGATATGAAACTTTGGGTATTCAGGGAAGCCCTTGTTATTCCCAATAAGATTGCCCGATAATAGATCGATTCATCCAAAGCCCGCCCTGCTCGTTCCGCTCGCAATAGTCCTATTAATTCCCCAGGTAAAAAAACATTAGACATTCCATCTTCGGAAACCCGTACTTTTGATGTTACTTGGCGTATAATAATCTCTATATGTCTATTATGGATCTGTACCCCTTGGGATCGATAAACTTTTTGGATCTTATTAACCAAAGAGATACGACTTTGGGCGATGGTTAGCTCAGCTCCAATCAAGAATCCCCAGGGAACCCCAAGAATTCTTGGTATACGCTCATTCCAATCCTCAATTCTCCTTTCGAGATTCGGCGATAGTGAATCAATTGAACGCGCTTCGAATATTTGTTCCACTTTTGGAAGACCTTGCGTTATATCACTAGATCTCGATTTTTCATATATAAAGGTAACTAACCTATCTCCTTTGTAAAGGATTTTTCCATAATGACCATGAACAGTTGCTCCTATAGTGGCCAAATAAGGCTTAGCTGCTCTTATAACAAAGGAGTCCATATTAACAATGAAAATTTGACCAGATTTTTTTATGTGCGATTTAAATAGACATACATTTTCGCAAATAAATTGTCCAAGGTGAATTATTGCCAATGTGTCCTTCCATGAGTCATGATGTAGAAAGTGCCAATTCAAATGGAATGGATCCAACATGATGTTACTGTAGAAATTGGAAATCCTTTTATTTTCATCTATTAAAGAGTATTTAAGCCCTTGAAGTACTTGGAAGGTTTGTTTCAAATTGTCAAAGAACAAGTATTTTTTTAACAAGATCTGATTATGCGTTAATAAATAGTAACATGAAGAAAAATTCGATATACTAGGTACAATAGCGCCTAAGAGCCCAAAAATATCTCGAATAATAATTCTAGGATTCGATTCTTTTACCGCATTGGGATATTTCGAATTCTTGAATAAACCAATTCGAGAACAGTTGGATGCCGACAAAATCATCAAAGATGGGTATTCTTTATTTCGATTCAACAAGGTGCCAATAGCTTCTTGATGTTGGCTAAGTGATTGAATCTTCGCCTTGGAATAAAAGGAATTGGTATTGTTGCGATCTAACTTATTATTGGGAATCGGCCCTGCGCTTGTCCTATCATACCTTCTTCTTGTATATGAAATAGTGGACTTGACTAACTCAATTCTTAGGAAATCGCGAATCAGATCATTTGTTCTTAACTCAACAAGGGAAGCACGAGCCCCCTCTTTTTCTTCTTGTTCCCAATTCACTACCAAGCAAGTTCGAACGAATTGACTATTCGTGTGATAAATTCTTTGAGTTAACTTGCTATTTTCATGAGAAATAAAATTGACAAGTCGAAGTTGGAGATTATCCTCTTCTTGCAGGAGATCTTGCGGGAAAAGTCTTGCTAGATTTCTCCCTTCGTCCATTTCATATGCGACTGCAGGTCGAACTGAAACAAAATACTTTTCCTTGCTTTTGAGAATTTTTTTCCGTTGAACATAAATCCAATTTTTTTTTTTTTTTGAGTCCTTAGAATCTTTTTTTTCTCTTTCTGGTGGTATCAAACTGGCGCCTAATATCTTATCCGCCTCTTCAGGAAAATGAATATCTCCGGAAAATATTTTGAGTTCCGTATGGCTTTTTTTTCTCTTCACTCGGACCAATCCACTTAGTTGACTTCTTGTATTTTTTGTGAGTTGTGTATCCACTCCAATAATACTATTGTCAAGTACCTTTAGGGATGAGGATCTCGGTAAGATATGCAGTTCTTGAAGAATGAAAAAAAACCGATCTACTTCTTTTTGGTATTTTAGACTAAATTCTTTTGTTCCTCGATGCTCAATAAAACCCTCTTTTTTTAAGATAGAATCTTCCTCTGGGCTCCCATATTCGTCCTCTGAGTCTTCCTCTGAGTCTTCTTCTAAAGCCCCATATTCGTTCTCTGAGCCATCTTCACGGCTCCCATATTCTTCTTCCTCTATAGTTCCATATTGGTCCTCTCGAGTTTTATATTCGTTCTCTGGGTTCCCATATTCTTCTTCTGAGTTTTTCTCTAGAGTCCCATATTCGTCCTCTAGGATCCCATATTCATCTTCTAGGGTTTCATATTCGTCCTCTAGAGCCCTATATTCGTCTTCTAGGGTTTCATATTCATCCTCTCGGATCCTATATTCGTTCTCTGGGCTCTCATATTCGTCCTCTGAGTCTTCCTCTAGAGTCCTATACTCTTCCTCTCGGGTCCTATACTCTTCCTCTCGGGTCCTATACTCTTCCTCTCGGGTCCGATATTCTTCCTCTAGGGTCCTGTATTCTTCCTCTAGAGTCCTATATCTAAATTTAACAATTCCTGAACCCTTTTTATCTTTTCTGTATCGTGGATCGTCAAAATAAGCAAAAATAGTATTTCTACGTAAAACACCCATAAAGGGTATGTCAATCGAAATCCCCAAACAGGATATTAGCTCTTTTTCTTGTTCTTGATGATATTGTAATGGAATGACGAACCTATTTCTTCGCTTTTTCGCCAACAACTCCGAATTATCTTGAAGAATAGAAGGATAGACAAAATTCCAATCATTGTTGGACACGATTCGATCTGGCGTTAAATAATCAAGAATTTCCTTATCTTTTTTACCAAAAGTATCCAACAGTCTATGGCTTACTTGATCATTAGCCATTGAGAGGTCAAAGATATATCTTCCGTCAAGAGAAAAAGAATAATAATTCATTTGATCTTGATCCTTGTGTAGTGAAAAGGATGCTATACTGGATCTGCACATACTTACTGACAATATCCATAAATGGCTTGTTTTTGGTAATCGACGAAGATTACCATATTGATATTCGGGCGCATGGTAAACATCAGTACTCCAGTGCATTTCCCCGTCAGATTCGGAATAAATATGCTTTTGTACCTTTTCTTTAAAATGCAAAGTGGGCGTTCCGGCACGAATCTCCGCAATTACTTGTTCGGATTCTACATATTGATCATTTTGCACTAGAATCAAGCTTTTTAACGGAATATTTACACTATGTAGAATATCCTGACTCTGAATAGTTACAGGCAAGTCTATATAGCATAGAAAAGCAGGCTGCCCATGACGGGTACGTGTGGGGTGAACCAAATCCTCATTGAATTGGATTTTTCCATTCGAGGGGGATCGTACAAGGTCGGCAGTACCCCCTGTGAATACTCCACCAGTATGAAAAGTTCTTAATGTTAGTTGAGTCCCTGGCTCCCCAATTGATTGACCCGCAATAATACCTACAGCTTCTCCCAATTCGACCAGATCGCCATGAGTGGGACTCCGCCCATAACATAATTGACAGATCCAAGATGTGCTCCGGCAAGTAAAAGGGGTTCTAATATATATTGGTTGTGCCCGAAACGGTTGTGCTCGAAAGGTAGTTATGAATCGATTGACTAATCCAATTCCAATATCTTGATTTCGAGCAGCGATGCATCGTGAACCGATATATATATCGTCTGCTAATACACGACCAATTAGTGTTTGGACAAAAAGTTTTTCTGTCATCCCATTTTGAGGACTCACAAGAATACCTCGGATAGTACCACAATCTCTTCGACGCACAATAATATGTTGAACTACTTCAACAAGTCTGCGTGTAAGATATCCAGCATCCGCTGTTCGTACAGCAGTATCTACAACCCCTTTGCGGGCTCCGTAGCAGGAAATTATATATTCTGTCAAAGAAAGTCCCTCGCGTAAATTGCTTTGAATAGGTAAATCAATCATTTGTCCTTGAGGATCCGCCATTAACCCTCTCATCCCTACTAATTGGTGTACCTGAGATGCATTTCCTCTGGCTCCTGAAAAAGACATTAGATAGACTGGATTAGAAGGATCCGTTATCCGAAAATTCGAATTCATTTCTTGTTTCAAATATTCACTTGTAGCATACCATATTTCAACGGATTGGCGTAATTTTTCTACTGCGTGTACAGCCCCATAATAATAGTGTTTCTCCAAAAGAAAACTCTGTTGTTCCGCGTCTTGGACTAACCATCCTTTAGAGGGTATTGTTAAAAGATCTTCGATTCCTAAAGAAATCGATGTAGTAGTGGCTTGATGGAAACCCAGAGCCTTTATTTGATCCAGTATATGGGATGTATATCCCATTCCGAAATGATCTATTAATCTGCTAATAAGTCGTTTCATAGCGGTTCCGTCTATCTCTTTATTATGAAAGACCAGGTTGGCCCGTTCCGCCATACATAAGTACCCCCTTTTTTGGCTGAGTAGGATTCGACAATTGCTGAGTAGGATTCGACAATAGGCCTGAGTCAGTGATTCGAAAACTTAATTAATTTACCCCCTTTCCTCAATCTCAATCGGAATTTGCGCGGCAAAAAAGATAAGATAAGATGGTACTAGCGAAATCGGAATGCCCCCCGAAAGGGGCATCGCCGAGTCTAACTTCCTTGTTTAGATAGTGTATTGTATGAATAGGCCCGACTAAATCCTTGTATGGCTTCCTCTATTTCTCTATAAAAAGAAATATGACCAAGAGTGGTTCGAATGTATATAGAACGGGTTTCTTTTTTTCTATTTCCGACTATTAGATAGTGGGCATAAATCTCATGATAAGTCCCAAAAGATTCATATTGAACTTCAATCGGAACTTCTCTTGATCCAATGAGGCGTTGATCTAGTTTCCATCGGAGCCACAAGGGACTGTTTAAACCGATTCGTTTCTGTCTATAAGCTCCCAGTGCATCATATGAACTAGAAAAATGAGGTTCTTTATCTTTCGTATAATTATTATTATTGTAGTTTACTTTTATATTTGGATAGTTTCCGCAACTATTATATCTATTTGCACAAATACCTCGACGATTTCCAATCGTTAATACATAAAGTCCGATAAGCATGTCTTGGGTTGGCACGCAAATAGGATCTCCAATAGCGGGAGACAGGAGATTCATATGAGAAAACATAAGTAAACGGGCTTCTGCTTGAGCTTCCAAGGATAAAGGTAGATGAACAGCCATTTGATCCCCATCAAAGTCCGCATTGAAACCCTTACACACTAATGGATGTAAACAAATAGTACGCCCCTCTACTAAAGTGGGTTGGAAGGCCTGTATGCCTAATCTATGCAGGGTAGGTGCTCTGTTCAACAGTACAGGATGCCCCCGCATAACTTCTTGAAGTATTTCCCATACAATGGGCTCCTTTTCCCAAATTTTCCTTTTAGCAATCCTGACATTAGAAGTAGCACGTTTCGTGATTAAATCGCGAATTACAAATAGCTGAAAAAGCTTTATTGCTATCTCTAGAGGTAATCCACATTGATGTAATGAAAGCGAAGGACCCACAACAATGACAGAACGCCCCGAGTAATCGACCCGTTTCCCAAGCAGAGTCTCGCGAAACCTCCCCTCTTTACCCTCAATTACATCTGAAAGTGACTTGTATACTTTATTGTGACCATCCCTCGTCGGTTGCCCGCGGGACCCACTATCAAGAAGTGTATCCACGGCTTCTTGTACCAATTTTTCCTGGCACATTACTAAATCTGCTGGCGCTAATTCACTTCTTTTTAATAGATAGGCAAGGTTGTTGTTCCGACGGATAACTCTCTTATAAAGTTCATTAATATCCGAAGTCACTACTTTATCCCCAGACCTATAAACAATGGGTCTCAATTCGGGAGGAAGAACCGGTAATAAGCACAAAACCATCCATTCTGGTTCTACATTTGTTTGAATAAAATGTTTCGCCAATTGCATTCGTCTAATTAAAAAAACTTTTCTTATTCGTCTTTTTCTATCTTCCCACTCATCTCCACTATACCCCTCGTCTTCTAATTCCTTCCATTCAACCAAGGAATTCTCTATAATAATTCGCAAATCCAAATCCGCTAATTGTTCTCTAATAGCACCTGCTCCTGTCGCAATTTCCCGATTTCGAAATGTAGCAAAGCCTGGGGTAGAAAAAAAGGGAGAAATGCTGTGGTTACAGGATGAAATTTCATCTTCGAATAAACCTCGTAATCGTAAGAAAGTAGGTTTTTTAGCGCTGGGCCTAGCAAAAGAGAAATCGCCGTATACTAGGCCCTCCAATTTCTTAAGGGGTTTATCTAAAAGATTCGCGATATAACTAGGAAGACCTTTCAAATACCACACATGAGTCACTGGACATGCCAGTTTGATGTATCCCATTTGATATCTTCGTATCCGAGAATCAATAAATTCTACCCCGCATTTTTGACAAAATCTTTCGTCTTCATTTTCAGCTACGCTTGCTCGAGAATTTCCACAAGCACAAATCCCGCTTTTTATGGGTCCAAAGATTCTTTCGCAAAACAATCCATCTTTTTCTGGTTTATCAGTTTTATAATGAAAAGTGGAGGGCCTTGTGACTTCGCCAACGACTTCCCCATTAGGTAGGATTTTGTTAGCCCAAGCCTTTATTTGTTGAGGGGAAACGAGTCCAATTTGAAGTTGTTTATGTTTATATTGGTCAATCATAAAATAGAAATAAGAAAAGAATTTTTATTTATTCCGATCAAACATCTTCCCTATTAATCTGAAAGTTCTTCTCAGATACAAGGAAATGGTTCAGTTCTAAAGCCAAAGATCGTAGTTCTCGAACGAGCACTCGAAAAGATTCTGGAGGGTCCTCGTGATTAGGCACTCTTTTTCCCCAGATCGTAGCATTAAGTATTTCTTGGCGAGCTATAAGATGATCAGATTTATAAGTAAGTATCTCTTGTAAAATATGAGCAACACCAAATCCTTCTAAAGCCCAAACTTCCATTTCTCCTACTCGTTGTCCCCCTTGTTTGGCTCTTCCTCTAACGGGTTGTTGGGTAACAAGTGAGTAGGGCCCAGTAGAACGTCCATGGATTTTCTCATCAACTTGATGAATTAATTTTAAAATATAGGACTTCCCTATTAGAACAGGTTGTTCAAAGGGATCTCCTGTTCTTCCATCAAATATTCTGCTTTTTCCCGGGTACTCGGGTTCAAATACCCATGGATTTTTTGTTTGTTTACTGGCTTCATATAATTCCGAAAACACAAGTTTTCTTGAAGCCTCTTGCTCATATCTCTCATCAAAGGGTGCTATTCTATAATGTTTCTTTAGCAGATCCCCTGCTAATCCGAGCGAGCTTTCAAATATTTGGCCCACATTCATTCGTGAGGGTACTCCTAGGGGATTGAAGACCATATCAACAGGTGTTCCATCTTGCAAATAGGGCATATCTTGCCTAGGCAAAATTTTAGAAATGATCCCCTTATTCCCGTGTCTTCCTGCTACTTTATCCCCAACTTTGATTTCACGTTTCTGTAAAATATATACACGAACCATTATGTCGAGGGGGTCCCTCTGGATCCATTTCACATCGATAACGCGCCCTCTTCCACCTATAGGTAGTTTGAGAGAAGTTTCTTTTGAAGTGGATACCTCAAGACCAAAAATGGCCCGTAATAATCCAGCTTCCGCGATATACGAGGATTCGCTCGCTATCTGAGGCGTTAATTTACCTACTAAAATATCGCCAGTTTCTACCCAGGATCCCAACCTTACAACTCCATTTCTGTCCAAATTGCGGAGTAAATGTTCTTCTAGATGTGGTATTTCTTTAGTGATTTTTTCAGCGGAGCCTTGGCTTGTCGTATCCGTCTGAATTTCATATTTTCGGATGTGAAAAGAAGTATAAATATCCTCATATACCAAACGTTCGCTAATTAGTACTGCGTCTTCAAAATTGTAACCCTCCCACGGCATATAAGCTACTAAAACGTTTTTTCCTAAAGCAAGTTCCCCACCAACTGTAGCTGCTCCCTCCGCTAAAATTTGCCCTTTTTTAATGGATTTACCCCGCTGAACCCGAGGTTTTTGGTGTATACAAGTATTTTTGTTAGAGCGCCGATGGCCAACTAAAGGAATACTTATAGTCTTCCCACTACTTGATAAAAGGATCTTGTGACTATCACTAGAAATGATCTTTCCCTCGCGTTCGGCTATAATGGAAACCCTCGAATCTAGAGCTGTTTGGCGTTCCAATCCAGTTCCAACAATGCACTTCTCAGACCGAGAAAGTGGAACTGCTTGGCGCTGCATATTAGAACTCATTAAAGCCCGATTCGCATCATTATGCTCAATAAAAGGAATGAGAGAACCTCCAATAGAAAAATATTGGAAAGGAAAAATACTTCTAACATGAATCTGTTCCCATGCAATAGTCAGGAATTCTTGACGGTATCTAGCTGGAACAACCTGTTCTTCCTGAATACCCTGATTCAAGGACAAAGAATTTCCTGCTGCTATCATATAATATTCATCTCTATTTGGTGATAAATAAACCACCTGTCTCTCTTTTTTTTCTTTTGCTTTTTCAGATATTTCATAAAACGGACTCTCTATAGATCCCCACCAGTGATCAATTCTCGCATGAATAGCTAAGGATCCAGTAAGTCCAACATTGATGCCTTCGGACGTGTCAATTGGACAAATACGCCCATAGTGACTCGGATGAATATCTCGGCTCCGAAAACTTGCAGTTCTCCCCGTCAATCCTCCAGGACCCAAACAACTCACTTTTCGCCCATGAACCGTTTGTGTCAATGGATTCGTTTGGTCAAAAACTTGAGATAAGGGGTATGTGCCAAAAAAGGTCTCATAAGTAGTTATTAATAAAATCGAAGTTGAAGTTGGAGTTACCAAAGTTTGTGGAGTCGGTTTCGATTGACGTATGAATACTCTACGAATAGTTTTTTGAACCGCATGTTGTAGACGGCCAAGAGCCAGTCCGAATTGATCTTGTAACAGATCTGCAACGGAACGAATACGTTTATTTTTCAAGTGATTCATATCGTCATCGTCAAGTATACCCGTTCCAAATTTCATTCCAATCAAATGATCCGTAGCAGCCAATACATCTCGTGGTAACAAGAATGTATTGTTCTGAGGTATATTAAGATTCAGTCTCCGATTCATATTTCGTCGACCAACTCTTCCCAATTCACATTTTTGTTGAAAAAATTTCTTTTGTAATTCCTCACATAAGGACTCCGAAAATACCAGGTCCCCGCCTACGCAAGCAAATTGTTGATAAAACTCCAAAATAGCTTTTTCTTTTGACTCAATCCTCTTTTTCTCCTTAGCATTCGGGAAAGACAAGAAAATTTCGGGGTAGGAAACATTATCTAAAATTTCTCTTAGATTCGAACCCATAGCTGATGATAGAACTAAAATAGATATCTTTTGTTTTCTACTCACGCGAGCCCATATCCTTTCTTTTTTATCAATTGCTAATTCCGATCTTCCTCCCCAATCTGATATTATAGTCCCGGTGTATATAGAAATTCCCTTATGGTCTAATTCCGAGCGGTAGTAAATACCAGGACTTAGCAATATTTGATTGATAACAATTCGGTATATTCCATTTATTATAAAGGTTCCTAAGGAATTCATTATAGGAATGTTTCCAATAGAAATGGTTTGCTTTTGCACATCGAAACCAAAAATGAATCTCGCAGATACATATAATTCAGAAGAATAAGTGAGTGATTCATACACAGCATCCCTTTCTTTTATCGAGGGTTCTAGCAATTGATATCCTTTCGCAAATAATTGAAATGCAATTTCGTGATCTGGATCTTTAATTGTTGGAAACTTCTCAAGTTCTTCTGCCAAGCCTTTATTAATGAACCTACAAAATCCCTCGAATTGGATCTGACTAAATCCGGGTATTGTGGACATTCCCTCATTTCCATTCCGGAGCATCTTAATCTTAAGTTTCTTATTTATCGAAGAAAAATTCCATTATCAGCTCACTCTTCATCAATCCCTACGGATCAATCTAGCAATCATGGAATCTATATTCTGTTTACTGAATCACATGAAATTCTAGGGAACTCCACATACGTATTTCATATATGTATTTCATACATATGAATAAAGATTATTTTGACGAAAGTTCCAATTTGGCAGGAGTAGAAATGGAATTCAAATGAATTGATAAAAAAGTCCTAGAAAAAATTCTGCCACTTAAGCTTTAAGATATTCTAATCAGATTGGATAGCAAAGATTTCTCTTTTATCTCCTTTCTATGAAAGAAATAAAACCCTAATAATTTATAAACACTAGAAAGTTTGACTTTAGTTCGATTTCGAATTTAGAATAGTACGCTTAGTTTTATTTTCAAAAAGAATTTGAAGGTTTTTTTTTGTTTCGTAGTAGTAGAATTACTGCAAAATAAAGGATTTCATTGTAGAATCCGAAAATAAAGTACTTATTTTTTTTTTTTTAAGTACTTGCTAATCTAGTTATCCACCTATTCACATATCCTTTCTTTTCTCGTAATTTCACTTGTGTGGGCCAAGAAGGCCCGGCCATAATCTATATCAGAGCAAATTTCCTCTTTTTATTCAAGATATTTAATGCAATGAAAAATGAAAGCATGATTCCCCATAGGGATATGTACATAAGCGGGATCTATAGATAATAATGCTGTTCGGACCTGGAGTTTACCTATATACAGATTAGGGAAACTTTTATTCTATTTTATTATGCCATTAAAAGGAATGGAGGGAGAGAATACCGACTTAAGAGTCGTTTACTACTGCAATTCCAAAAAAAAATTCTAGTTAATGGTTCCAATTTGTTCTGAATTTTGCAGTCTGTGACTGGAAATCCATTTTTGCTCCTTTGCCATTTCAATAGAATAAAAAGAAAAGGGAAGTTTTTTAATGTTAGCAATGTGTGTTTTAAGATAGAATCCATCGAGGAGACTAATCGAAACAGGATCCAAAAAAACAGAAATAGATTTTTTGAAAAAGATTGGAAAAAGTAAGTAGAATTAGATTCAAGATAAAAGAAAAGGGGTTTTAGTAAGAAAATCTGGATGAATACTTGTTCTTTTCTCGATTTTAGATTGGATTTTTTGGCGGCATGGCCAAGCGGTAAGGCAGGGGACTGCAAATCCTCTATCCCCAGTTCAAATCTGGGTGCCGCCTGATCAATAAAATACTTAGGATTATAGTACTGATCAAACTCAAAAATTTCCTACCCTCATAAGTTGGGGCAAGAGAGTAACTAGGTCTGGCGATACTGAATCCATACCGTAGTTCTATCCTCAATCCTCAAACGAGGCTTTGTTTTGGCGGCAGTGGCCCAAACGGCGAGCTACCAACAGAGATGAGGTAGCGTTTGCTTATTCTTTTATTAATTTGAATTGATTCGATTCGGGAATTTCAAACTATGAGGTTAAGGTGTCAGAAATACCCAAAGGTCCCTAAGGGGCATTCTTTTTTCAATCTAAAATTGAAGAAGGGACTTTGCGAAGAAATATCAAGACTTCCTAATTATCATACATTTTATTTATCGTACATCTTATTACATATACTTCGTACATCTTATGCTACCTACATACACTAAAGTAAAGGTTACCGATTCTGTCGAGAATCAGATTGAATAAGCTGATCTAAAATCAATTTCGGAGTTATGGATAAGGTCTCCTCACTCTTTCATAGAAAGAGAGAAAGTGGGGCAGTAGGGTTTAGGTCAAAAATAAACATGGGTAAGGTAGGTATTCAATAAATATTTATCTTTCCTAATTTTATGGTATATTCTGACGTCCTTTGCTTATAAAAAAGGTAACAAAAGGACGAAAAAATCTCTCTATTCCCGCGTTTTCTATTCAGGACATTCCCCCGCTCTTTCTTTTTTAAGGAAAAGGTATATGTATCATATTTTTACTTAATACTCTCCAATTCTACCAGAAATCATATAAGAATTTGTTAGGAGTAAATTCCTTTAACTGATTCATCCAGAGTCTTAGGGCAGAATTTTGACTCTGTACCCTTAATTCCACTATGATTATTGATCAATAGTAGAATAATTCCTTCATAGAAATAGGAGACATAATTTACATGGATATAGTAAGTCTCGCTTGGGCTGCTTTAATGGTAGTCTTTACATTTTCTCTTTCGCTAGTAGTATGGGGGAGAAGTGGACTCTAGGGATAATACTAATTGCTTGAGTAGTCAAATTGTAGTATCAACTCTTTTCTTTAATTGATCGTTTTGTATTAATCATTTTGCCAAACTTTATTTTTTCTCTCTTTCTTTAGTTTTGTTTCACTCTTGTAAAAAATTCTTTTTTTTAAGAAAGAGTCGTTCCATTATACTATAATAGAAATAGAAAGTATAATAGAAATAGAAAGAAATAGAATAGAAAGAGCTATTATAGTAATTAATAATTTCTACTAGAAGTGACGAGTCAAAATAAAGTTCTTTATTTAATAAAATTAGACTTTATTACACAAAGCTATTCACAACATATCGCACATTTTTCATTTATATTCTTTTCTTATTCTTAGAATTTTTTTGTTCTTTTTTTTTTTTTGAAGGATCTCGCGTGAAGCATCTTGCTCGTTTTTAAGTATGAAAGATTCGCTGGTTTTTTCCTTTTAGTTACTTTTTTTCTTTTATTATAGTCTATTCTCGTATTATTTTTCTCCCTCTCCATAGATTCTTTCAATGAAGAATTGTCTTCAATTTTTTGATTTTGACTTGCTTGAAATTAAGTGGATGCAGTGAAAAAAGAAGTTGAATTAGATTACTATTTCAATCTACTAATCTATTCTATGTAGATTCAAGATAATATAATAGAAAGAATCTAAAGTGTGGTAGAAAAAACTATATGTAGTTCTTTCTACCACACTTTAGGATTCCAACCAGATCCTTTCATTTAAGACTTGGATTTTTATTTTCTTTAATCCCTTTTTCATTTCTTCAATGATTAATTGGAATTCCAATTAATCATTTTGGCTGGCTGTTTTTACATAAATAATAAGTAAAAAGGCAGTAGGAACTAGAATGAACAATGCAGTAGCAATAAATGCGAGAATATTTACTTCCATAAATAACCTCTTTTTTTTTCACAATAACTCGGGATGTAATCCCATGGAGAGGAAAAGGGGGTATCCCTGTAAATTCAAGGGGAGGACTTGCATTCTGATAATACTGAATCAATTCAATATTATGAATATAGGATCTATCAAATCAATTCATGGTTGATAGTGGAATAATATAACATAGGAAGATCCTTTATCCATACTAAGACCAAAATAGGTTTTTTGGTTGGATTCGGAACCCCTCTATTTTGCATCCTTTTCTACTTTTGCTTTTCTATATATATATGTATAGCCAAGAATTTTTCTTATCCAATTTCCCTTTCTTTTTCTTATAGTTATACATACAATTATGTATGTATGTATTATATAACCGACTTTCTATGGGTCACATAGAAATCCAAATAAGCAGTAGAAGTAGAAATGAGATGGAGAAAAGAAGATCTTAAATAAAAAAGATCCAATATTTTCATATTTTCATTTTGGAAAAAGAGCGTTTGCTTTGTTTTTATTTTATTAGGTTACTATCAATATCTGCTTTTGGGGGTCTAAAGATGAGAGCAGATTCATAAAAAAAGGAGTCGACAAATGGACTGAGAATGAGGTAGATTCTTTACAAGAATTCATTGAACATACACAACAAAGTTGAAACTACAAAATGGAAGTGGTGCGGTTTAACCCCTAAAAAGGAACTAATTATATTAAATTCATTCTCTAACAATAAACGAATACAATTTGTGTATGGATTCCGGTAAAATACCCTAACTCTAATTGCATAAGAGTCAAATAGGAAGTTAAGATTATGATATGTACGTCTTTCCTTATCAACCGGGAGTAGTTAAAAAAAAATTCCTATACAGCTCTCTTTTTATTGAGAGCTGCGAAATAAAAAAACTAAAGTAAGGGTTCTCCATAAATATTTGATCTTGCCTTCTGCCCCTCCCTAAATTCTTGATGAAAAAAAGGAAAGATGAATTTTTCCATTCATTGAACCCTAGTTCGGGACTGACGGGGCTCGAACCCGCAGCTTCCGCCTTGACAGGGCGGTGCTCTAACCAATTGAACTACAATCCCTGTGGGGTGTATGGCATACCTATTCTTAAATAAAACAAACCCTAAGAAGATTCGTCTGTCGTACTCTAAGAAATAGAGTAATCATATACTACATACCCACATAGGATATGTGGGTATAGTGAGAGTGGCATAGCTAGTATGCCGCGATTTTTTATCCCTAAAAATAAATGATAATCCACCTTTCAATAAGAAAAACTCTTTTCTCTTCGTTGTAAGAAAAGAATCAGAGAGATATGGCTTAGAATTAAATTGTCACCTTCTTTTCTCTTTATCCTTTATTTCTATGGATCAGATATTTTTTTTTATGGAAGAAAAAAATAGATTTTGTTCATATTCACGAAGCCCTAGATTTTTGGGCCGAGCTGGATTTGAACCAGCGTAGACATATCGTCAACGAATTTACAGTCCGTCCCCATTAACCGCTCGGGCATCGACCCAGGAAGAATTTATTCTAGGGTTGTTGATAATCTATGATTAACCTCTTTTTATAAAACTCCCTACCCCCAGGGGAAGTCGAATCCCCGCTGCCTCCTTGAAAGAGAGATGTCCTGAACCACTAGACGATAGGGGCATCACTAGACGATAGTGCTATATAGAACCACTCGTCACTATACTATAATGATAGTATGAGCAGTTTTTCGGAATTGTCAATATACTCGAATTGAAGAGTATAAATAGATCAAAGGAAAGAGTCTTTCCTACTTTTCTGTTATGCTTTCGTAGGATTTTTTTTTAGTTGATGGTTAGGTTAATTCACGGATCATCCCCTGCTTTTTAGGGAAATTCCTTTTACTTTTAAAGGCTATAGAATAAGAATAGATTAAAAAAAAGGATTCGAGATTAGTTCAGTACAGATATTGATTTAATTGCTCTAACAGAAAAAAGAGTCCAATTTCATTTATTTTTTGCAATTTAAACTCTGTGCTGTGTTTAGTGCTCAGACCAAAAATATGGGCATCTCGCACTAAACGAAGTCATAAAATTCAAGAAAACTAGAGACATTTTCAAAAAAAAAAAAGCAAAAAAGTGAATGAATTTAGTAGAAAAGTACTCTATTGAATCCGAACCCATGACTTCGGTCTTGCCGTGGCATTACTCTACCACTGGGGGAAAAGCCCTTTATCGGATTTGAACCGATGACTTATGCCTTACCATGGCATTACTCTACCGCTGAGTTAAAAGGGCTTTTTATTCCAAAATTACCCACTCTCATTTACCATTATAGGTCTACTGCATAATGTACAAAATCTATATATTAATGTACATAATATATGTATATAGATATATATGTAGAGATTTTATTTTCTATATTGAAATATAGAAGTTTATGCATGGTGAGATTAAAAAAGGCCGAAGGGGCAATAAGAACTGCTGTTAAAAAAATGGTAGACTTTGTTTTTTTTATCTTTAGCCTATTCACTTTTCACGTGCTCAGAATGTTCTGCAGAATTAGGACTTTTTTCTTCTATTGGCTGATCTTATGATGAGAACTTTCTCCATTTATGTTTTATTTCCCATAATTCTAATTGGGGGGGTATAAAGGAATTCGCCCTCTTCATATACCCATATGGCTGGGTATTAATTTTCAGTGATATACTTCTTATCTGTTTTGGTGAGAGATTGAAACAATTTTTTACAGGCATTCCTTGGAAAAACCTTCGAGTTCAAAACTTTTCCATTTTTCAGTTTTGGAAGGATTTGTTGACGCAATTTTCAACAGGTACCCTTTGGAAATGGGTACTTGAATATTATCTAAAAGGTACATTTTCAACAAACTATATTGGAGTTTTATCAACAATTTTATTCGAAAAAGTGGGCAGTCAAATTTATACTGCAGAGTATCAAAATTATTCTACAGCCTGCCCAGCCTAACAAAAAAGAAAAGGAAGAAAGGAATTGATGGGGACTATACTGTCGCCTATATCTCTTAATATATATTGTAGAAATAATCAAACTATAGAATACGAAGAATATGATCCTAATCCAAATGCATACATTTGGTTCATACGCTAGTGGCATGGTAAGAAGAGATTTCTTTTACAGACTAGAGAGGAGAGGGGCCATCTAAATCCTAAAGTAAAAGCCTGCGATTGAAGTACCAACTGCTCGCTTTTCTCCGTAAGTAGAATTAGCCTCCTCCTCGAATGGCTAGGCTTGACAAAGGGTAGCGTTGGTATCATAATCTAGATGTAGCGGGTATAGTTTAGTGGTAAAAGTGTGATTCGTTCTATTAATAACGGAATTTGAAATGATATACTTAAGGCATCCTTAAGTTTTTTTATATTAATATTCCGATGAAAACTTTAGTTCTTATAAAGGGTTTAATCCTTTTCCTCTCAATAGCATATTGAGGAAGAATATACATTCTCGCGATTAGTATCCAAAGACTAATTAAATTTGCATGCAAACGACAAATTTGATTATGAGTACAGAGGCGCGAAGCATAATTTTGCATTGGATTAAGTATTCCAATTGAATAAATATGAGTAAAAGATCTATGGATGAAGATACAAAAAAGTTGATTTCCAATCGTAACTAAATCTTCTTTTAGTTAAAAAAGAAATGGAAGCCCAATAGCTAAAAAACGATAGTTTTGGTTTACTAGAACCATCAGGATATTGTTTCAGCTCGGTGGAAACCCAACTCTTTTCCTCAGGATCTCTTGAATGAAATTAAGGAACGAAGTAAGTAGATTAGATAGGATATTTAGGAGAATTTGTATCTCCTACTCTATAGGGATCATCTAGAAAGCGGAGAGCTTTGGTTCCATTCAGACAGAAAAGCTAACATAGATGTTAAGTGGTGAGAATAGCCATAAAGGAGCCGAATGAAATCAAAATTTCATGTTCGGTTTTGAATTAGAGACGTTAAAAATAATCAACCAACGTCGACTATAACCCCTAGCCTTCCAAGCTAACGATGCGGGTTCGATTCCCGCTACCCGCTCCATTCTGTATAAAAAGAGTATTGTATTCTATTTGTCTAGACATCATAGAGACTTGTATTCAACCTTTTTCGTCTACCAGTTTTTGGACCTACAGAGCGGAGTAGAGCAGTTTGGTAGCTCACGAGGCTCATAACCTTGAGGTCACGGGTTCGATTCCCGTCTCCGCACTTAGCAGTCCATATAAATGAAATAAATGGACTATTCTATTTGTCTAGATATGGTAGAGGGCTATATCCAACCCTTTTTTATTCAGCAAGCAGAAAAGAAAAAAGAAATAAAAGAAAGGCACAGTCTATTCCCCTTTATAATAAAGGCAATTTTATCTTGTTTGTCTCAGTGAATCCCCGCTTTAGGGCACCTTCTTGGCAAGTTCGATTTTCGCCCCCGAAGCACTCTTTTTTTTTGAGTCGGGTGCAAACGATAAGATAGGAAGGGATACGGTACTAAACTAATAACTACTTAATTTAATATAAGTAGTTATGTAGTCAACTAGATTGAATTTTTTATCATAGTACCTTACTAAATTAAGCTGGCGAGCGACGGGAATCGAACCCGTACCTTCTCCTTGGCAAGGAGATGTTTTACCATTGAACTACGCTCGCTACATTGACCTACGCTTGCTA